AGTCGTAGGGCCCCTATCCATTTATTCATTCGACCCAACTTTCTTTTGTTCCGTTCCAAGAATTCGAACAAGGTTTTGTACTAATCCGATAAGAATGAAATATCCTCAGAACTCTCTATTGATGCGACATGCTGTTTTTTCCATCTATTCCTTTTCAGGATCAGTCGCGGTCTTCCAAAGTTTACTAATGGTATGGACGAATTTGTCACTTCATCAAAATGTGTAAAAGATTCTAGTCGCACTTAAAAGCCGAGTACTCTACCGTTGAGTTAGCAACCCGAATAAAATATAGATTAAAGAAAACTTCAACAAAGCGATGTATAGATCCAATCAGAATCAAAAGCAATTTAATTGAATTTAAACAAAGAAAAAAGAGATTATACGAGCTAATCAAACCATTGCGTTAACAAATCTAAAATCTAGAAAAACAGATTTTCTAATGGATTGGAAACATGAAAATGAATTGATTAGATGAAAATACAAAAAATTATCAGATAAAAAAAAGAAAGCATCGTTTGAATAAGATACAGTAAAAAAACTATGGGACAAATAGACCTGATTCGCTTATCACGATGAATTATATTTCTTCAATACACTGTTGTCAATATAAATGTTGAGAAAAGAATACAGTGCAAAAAAGAAATTGCATTGTTAAATTCAAAGAATTTAACAATGCAATACAATAACAATAAATAATATTCAAAATTGTCTTGGATTCGCACTAGATATCTAATCTACATAGATGGAAAAAGTATAAATGGAAGAATAAAAAAAAATAGAGAAAATTAGACAAAGTTATATCCAAGTCGCTACCGATTTCTTTAATTTAAATTTAATCGAATTTCATTTGATTAGGCAGAAGTTTCTGGAAATTCCTTAAAAACTTCCGCTTTCTTTAAAAGATTCTGAACGGTTCCTGTGGGTTGAGCACCTTTTTCAAGGAAATATAGAATAAGAGGAACATTTAAATAAGTTTGATTCTTCATTGGATCATAAAAGCCCACTTTCCGAAGATCTTTTCCTTCTCTTCGGGATCGAACATCAATTGCAACGATTCGATAGACGGCTCATTGGGATAGATGTGGATGAACAATACCCCCCCCAGAACCGTATAGGAAGTTTTCTCCTCGTACGGCTCGAGAAAAAAATGATTTGATTCAAAGTTTTGTCTATATATCTATATATATATGCAATTCTAATAAATTAAATGACAAATGGGCCTATAAAATAAATATGATTTCAGTCTTTTTTTCTTCCTGAAAATGAAAAACAAACCATTCGTACTCATAACTCAAGTTGAATAACTCTCAAATACCTCAAAGGAAGAATTTTTAGTCAATTTCATGTATTGAGTAGCCTTAACTCCCTTTTGTTTGTTGTTTGTCTCATTTAAACTATTTCAAATTCTATTTGGATTCTTTAGTCTGATCCAATTATTGAGAATATCAAGACAATTAAATTATTTAAATTATAAATATAAAGGTTGTTTCCTTGTTCGTAGATCCTTTATCCTTATTTTTAATCATTGGGTTTAGACATTACTTCGGTGCCTCGTAATCCTTTCAAAATGGCAGCAACATACCCCTTTTTGATTTCTTTCTATCAAAGAATCCTATGGACATTTGATTCACACGTGATACACTTTGAATCAAAATTTTTGATCAATTTCAACAAGTTTTGCTTTTGAATTGGAAACTTGCTCGAATTGGATCCTTTTTATTTCTATATATGTTCCATATATTTACGAAGTTGTTCCAGTTGATTGGTATTAACCCTAGATCCTTGCCCCCGAGAAATGAATTAATACTTTCTATTCGAGCTCCACCGTGGACTATTCCAACAAAAAAACCGAAGGGTTCAAGTGTAACAGAACAAACAATGTCGAGCCGAGAGCACCCTCATTCCTAGATAAATCAAAAATGGTGGATGTAAAAATCCACAACGGATCGTGTCCTTCAAGTCGCACGTTGCTTTCTACCACATCGTTTCAAACGAAGTTTTACCATAACATTCCTCTAATTTGAATTTGGACCCGGTATGGAATTGATTCAATTATGGAATCATGAATAGTCATTGGTTTAGCTGTCCATCGATATAAACATCGTAATCTCGATTTTTCTTCTATATCTGAATATATATGTGGAACTTTTTTTCTGAAAAAAGTCTTAACAAGACAGCATTTTTAGCATATTTATAACATAAACATATACATATATAAATAACATATAGAAATAATAAATAATATAGAGAAAGAAATTAAAATAGAGAAAGGAATCGCTTTTTAAATCTGCATCTTCAAGTGGCTCAATAGGATAGATTCAAGGATTTCCTACTTTTTCAAAAATTACACGTACAAGAAATCATTTAAAATCAAAAGATTTGATTTATTAAAAAGATCTTTCTAATTGAAAAAATTTTCTATTTAGACATCATTATTAAATTGGATTTAATTTGAAGAAAATTGGACAATAAGTGCCACCTTTGATCTTCCGATAAAGATTGGTCTTTCTTTTTGAATTGATTCATCACTGACTTTAATTTCAAATAGAAATTTGAAATATATCAAATAAAAGAAGAAAGAAATCCATTTTTTTTCAGGATTTTCAGGAAATATATATATATAATGATGTAAGTTAAAATTTGAATCTTTATTCTTTTTATCTGATTACGAAAATCAAAATATAAAAAATAGAAATTGGGGGTTTCCTATCTATCAGATAGACTGAACAGTTGTCACTGTTCTAAATATTCTATCGAATATCTATACTTTTAGTTTCAAAAATTTAAGGATTACAAATCTTTTTTTTTTTCAAAAAAAAAACCAAAAAATTCTTGTCATTGAAATAGAACAATACATGTCATATAAACGGAAATTTCCTCATTTTTTTTTTTATTTTTATATGGTTGATATGTATTTGGTTTAACATAGAATTGGGTAATATTTCAATAATAAACTCTTGTCATAAAATGAATAAGAGTCAAAGGGATAGGATAAATCACCTCGCCTCGATCGTTACATCGATTTCGAATTTTTCATTCGAGTCAAAGAAGAAATGCCTAAATCAAATGAGATTCAACGAAAAAACAATAGCTTCATAACATATTTCTATATAATACGGAACTTTATAATACGGAACTTTATTATTTGTTAATGAAATTTGTTAATGAAATTTGAACAGACACACATATTTAAATTAATATGGATTAACTCCTACACACCCCCTACTTCTTTTTTTTTTCTATGGGAATAATGGGGCATAAAAATGGACGCACTGGGACGGAAGGATTCGAACCTCCGAATAGCGGGACCAAAACCCGTTGCCTTACCGCTTGGCCACGCCCCATTTTAATTTCTTCAATTTATAATCAACACCAAGAAACAATAATATTGGTATTAGTTGTTTGTCAACTCCAGCCCAAATATCTATATATCTATACAATAGATTGGTACTAAGATTTTGATACATATAGATGTATAGATGTAGAATTCAACTTAATTTATTGATCATTACATAGAATTCAATTAAGATATTGTATGAAAGTATGATTTCTTCTATTCTCCTTTGAGAATTCGAGGATTTTTGATTGGGTGGATTCAAAGAAAAAGAAGGATTTTTTGTCTACCTTACTTACTTTATTTTTCCTTATATCAAAAATATCAAAAACGCAATCAAAATACAATTATCTGCAAGAATAAAATGTCTGTTATGCTTAATATCATTAGTTTGATCTGTATTTGTATGAATTCTCCCCTTTATTCGAGTAGTTTTTTCTTCGGCAAATTACCCGAAGCCTACGCTTTTTTGAATCCAATCGTAGATGTTATGCCAGTCATACCTCTGTTTTTTTTTCTCTTAGCTTTTGTTTGGCAAGCTGCTGTAAGTTTTCGATGAGATCCTGAATAATAATATCCTAGAAAATGCACGATTTCTTCGAGAAAAAATTCTAACAATTGCAAAAAATCAGATAAGTTTTAGAGTATGAACCCCCGATTCGCACACAGAAATTCGTGGGTAGTCGCCACAAATCAGGCTTAACCCCTTTTTCTCATTTTTGACCCCTTTTTCCAGTAGAAGACCTTTTAGGGTCTCCCGCAATATCTAATTTATATATAAACGCAACTTTTTGTGAATGAAAAACAAAGGAATTTGTGACAATGCATTTCTAGAAAAACCTAATTTTTGGTGTCAAAATAGGACAAATATAGAATATAAATATAGGATATGTGGTAGAAAAGTGGAAGATCTATTCTCTTTTTTTTTTTCCAAAAAAAAAACCATCTTGGAGATTGTGTAATGCTTACGCTGAAACTCTTCGTTTATACCGTAGTGATATTTTTTGTTTCTCTCTTTATCTTTGGATTCCTATCTAATGACCCAGGGCGTAATCCTGGACGCGAAGAATAAAATACAAAATCCAAAGGGGTTTCTTTTCCAATTTTCTTAGGATTTTAGCTATTCCACACGTTTCACTAAGATTTTCAAAATTGGAAAAAAAAAATAAATCAATTCATTAACGGAAACGGAAAGAGAGGGATTCGAACCCTCGGTACGAATAACTCGTACAACGGATTAGCAATCCGACGCTTTAGTCCACTCAGCCATCTCTCCCAAGCTAATTACTACATTACAATTCCATATAATGGAAGGTCTATCTTCTTTCCTTATTCTATTATATATAGAGAGATCTACAAATCAGGAATTTCCTTTATCTAAAAGATGGGCTCGACCGCGCGAACAATCGAACTAAAAAAAATATGCAAGACTCCCTTGTGTTGTGGTGATTTTGTTCGAAAGGCCCTTCTTTTTCTCATGGCCCGGCCCAGTCAGTACCTAGCCGGGCTTTTTTTCCTTCCAACGAATTATAGATAAATAATGATTTATCTAATTTGAAAAAAAAAAATACTTTTTTTTATTATAATTATATTCAATTGAATATTTTATATTCAAGGAACAACAATAAACAAGAAAAACTATGTTACATTCCCTTTTTTGTTATAT